AACGTCTGGTATATGAAGATATTTATACTTCTTTTCACATCCGAAAATATGAAATTCAGACTCATGTGACAAGCCAAGGCCCTGAAAGAATCACTAAAGAAATACCGCATTTAGAGGCTTATTTACTCCGCAATTTAGACAGAAATGGAATTGTGAGACTTGGATCTTGGATAGAAGCCGGTGATATTTTAGTAGGGAAATTAACGCCTCAGACAGCGAACGAATCGTCGTATGCCCCTGAGGATAGATTATTACGAGCCATACTTGGTATTCAGGTATCCACGGCAAAAGAAACTTCTCTAAAACTACCTATAGGTGGAAGAGGTCGAGTTATTGATGTGAGATGGATCCAGAAAAGGGGGAGTTCCAGTTATAATCCAGAAATGATTCGTGTATATGTTTTACAGAAACGTGAAATCAAAGTGGGTGATAAAGTAGCTGGAAGACATGGGAATAAAGGTATCATTTCAAAAATTTTGCCCAGACAAGATATGCCCTATTTTCAAGATGGAACAACTGTTGATATGGTCTTTAACCCCCTAGGAGTACCCTCACGAATGAATGTGGGACAGATATTTGAATGCTCCCTCGGGTTAGCGGGGGATCTGCTAAAGAGACATTATAGAATAGCACCCTTTGATGAGAGATATGAGCAAGAAGCTTCAAGAAAACTAGTGTTTCCTGAATTATATGAAGCCAGTAAGCAAACAAAAAATCCATGGGTATTTGAACCCGAGTATCCGGGAAAAAGCAGAATATTTGATGGAAGAACAGGAGATCCTTTTGAACAACCTGTTCTAATAGGAAAGCCCTATATTCTGAAATTAATTCATCAAGTTGATGATAAAATCCATGGGCGTTCCAGTGGACCTTACGCACTTGTTACACAACAACCCCTTAGGGGAAGGGCCAAGCAAGGGGGACAACGAGTAGGAGAAATGGAAGTTTGGGCTCTAGAGGGATTTGGTGTTGCTCATATTTTACAAGAGATGCTTACTTATAAATCCGATCATATTAGAGCTCGTCAAGAAGTACTTGGTGCTACGATCGTTGGGGGAACAGTACCTAATCCCGGGGATGCTCCAGAATCTTTTCGATTGCTCGTTCGCGAACTACGATCTTTGGCTCTAGAATTGAATCATTTCCTTGTATCTGAGAAGAACTTCCAGATTAATAGGAAGGAAGCTTGATCTGAATGAATCAGATTTTCTATTCTATGATCGATCGGTATAAACATCAACAACTTCGAATTGGACCGGTTTCTCCTCAACAAATAAGGACTTGGGCCAACAAAATCTTACCTAATGGAGAGATAGTTGGAGAGGTGACAAAACCCTATACTTTTCATTACAAAACCAATAAACCAGAAAAAGATGGATTGTTTTGTGAAAGAATCTTCGGGCCTATAAAAAGTGGAATTTGTTCTTGTGGAAATTATCGAGTAATCAGAGCTGAAAAAGAAGACTCAAAATTTTGTGAACAATGCGGCGTAGAGTTTGTTGATTCTCGGATACGAAGATATCAAATGGGATACATCAAACTCGCATGTCCAGTGACTCATGTGTGGTATTTGAAACGTCTTCCTAGTTATATCGCGAATCTTTTGGATAAACCCCTTAAGGAATTAGAAGGCCTAGTATACTGCGATGTGTGATTTGATCGAAATTTTCATTTTACAGATTCGGAATGAGAAACTGTCATCCCAATCTGATTGGGATGCCCCCGACTCTGACATGTGTCTTGGTAGGAGTAACATGAAGCTCAGAATTATGGGTGTATTCAAGACTTCCAAATGAACGGGGAATTGATCCATGGTCGATTCCGTAACAGATAAATAGGAATCGCTAGTTATACCTCGTGAAAAAAAAACTTTTTCGTGGAATTAGCCATTCCATTTCTTTTAGAGAGAAGTTCTGTTCAAGCAAGCAAATATGGCATGGTTACGGGAGTCTATCTATCGCATATATGCTTCAAAGGGCGTCATGGCATAACCATCGAGGTGAGTAGGGACCTAAAAGATCGAATGGAACGATATATCGACAAGTAAATCCCTTACGAACGAGTACCAAAGCATTCCTTTAAAGGAATTTTGCGTTTTAGGGGAGGTAGACTACTCAAATAATTTCATTTCACATTTCCATTTCGTCGTAAAGAATAAATTCAATAATTTAGAAGGTTGTTAAATTAAAGTCAAAAGAAGAAAGAAGAATGAATCAATCAAAGATTGGTTCTTGCTGGGAACTTGAGTAAGGAGTAGCTTTTTCTAAGGGTTTACCGAATAAAGTTTAAAAATAAGAACCCCTTTATTTATTTTGCGTAACTACTTGAGCCGGATGAGAGAAAACCTTCACGTCCGATTTTTAAGAGGGGGAGTCCCATTCTATGGGAACCTATCTCGATTTTTCTTTTGCTAGGCCCATAGCTAAAAAACCTACTTTCTTACGATTACGAGGTTCATTCGAATATGAAATCCAATCCCGGAAATACAGCATCCCACTTT